ACACCCAATACATCGAAACTCATTGCCCATGGATAAAGAAAGACCGTTTCAACATCAAAAACAACAAAAACTAGAGCAAACATGTAATAGCGGATTCGGAATTGTAACCAAGCGTCCCCCATAGGTTCTATGCCCGATTCATAACTAGAGAGCTTCTCTGGTCCTTCACTAACCGGGGCTAAAACTCCTGAAATTACAAATGCCAAGATAGGAATAACGCTTGATATTATTAGAAATGCCCATAAAATATCATATTCGTGAAGCAGAAACATAAATGTACTCCCATTAATGTGGAATATGCTGAATTATTCGAGTTGGCATTGTCAATTCATCCAGAACTTGTTTTCCTAGGTGAAACAAGAATTGATTTTAATCAAATCAAAGTGCATAGTTCAGAGTTTGTTTGCTGTGTGGCATGTCTTGTTTAGAGATTCATCCAACGGAATCGGGATTCCATTTTGGATTTCGATTCTATTTAGATATGGTGTAGACATAAGGCGTTCTTACACAAACAAAACTCTCTCACTTTGTCTCCCTTTCTCTATTCTCTATAAAAAAATAGATATAAGATGTAAAAAATATTAAATAATCAAATTCTAAATAATAAAAGTAATTTAATTAAATACTAAAATAGACTAATCTAACCTAATAGAATATTCTATTACTAATGTATTCTAATGAATAGTAATACTATAACCATGTTTCATAATTATGAAACGTAATACTATGCTTTTTTCTTGATACTTCCTTATATTTATTTCTTTGTATTTTATATTTAGAAATATTTCTTATATAATCTTATAGAAATTATAAGTAAATATATAATGTTATATAATGTATAAATAAGAATAAGATAATGAAATATTATCAAAAAAATAATATCAAATATAACATAGTTATTATCAAAACCGAAAAGATTTTGGGGGTAAAAGATGTCTAGGGATTTCTAACATATTCGAAGTATTCTTTTCATAAAAATCCAGGTAAAGGATCGTCGTTGCTTCTATTGATTTTATACAAATACGAATACGTAAACACAATCTAATGCATCGAACGATTATATTTTCTTTCTTTTTCTTGTCCTAGATTTGACACATACTGATCTGATTAGATCAGTTGGAATGAATTATTTTTTCTTTTTTTTTTCAGGTCCCTATGTATTTACATGAATATGTGGTAATGCTTTCATTTCATTTCTATGAAACAACCAACGGTCTGTCCAGTCTATAAACAAGTACTAATGAGGAAATGAAAACTATACTAAACTAAACTAGAATGTCTATACAAAAATAGACAAATAGAATGTATTAGGGCTATACGGACTCGAACCGTAGACCTTCTCGGTAAAACCGATCAAACTTATTATTATCGAAATGATTCGAACTGTTTCAAAGACCCAACATGCATTTTGTTTGTTGCATTGGGCTCTTTCATCAACTGATGAAAAGATCAGTTAGTCCACCATATTTTTTCTTTACAGGAAGATAATGAGCTGGCTCCATGTGCTCTGATTCATTATTTGTATTCAGATCTAGTAGCAATACCAAAGTGTTTCAAAGAAGGGTTACCTTGACTTAGGTCTGTCTTCGGCTTAGATCAACCTAAGTTAAATGGAATCTCTATCGTTCCGCTGCAAGAGTCGAATATGAGACTTCATACACCTTAAAGTTCATAGGACGAAAAGAGGTTTTTTTGAAGCCCTTATACTCACTATGCCTAGCATTGAATGGGCTGGGTATTTACCTTATCAACTATCAAATCAATGACGGGTTCTATTTGATTTGGCACCTAAATTCGCACCAAAATCGGACCGAACCAAATATTTGTCAGGCTATTGTTCTCTCGAATCTATGGAGTAAGACATTGATTTTTCAATCAGATCAATTATGTTCATTGCATAATAAGCTCCCTTGAAAAGCATTGGCGCACGTGTAAACGAGGTGCTCTACCTAACTGAGCTATAGCCCTTGTCATAGATATCTTAACATATAGATAATTTCTTGTCAAGATGGATATTCCCTAATCCCGCACGATAACTCTCCGATCCGTTTACTGTTAACAGATTGGTATTGCTTAGAAATAATATTCTATCTATAATCCCCGAGGTGATGGGTCTTCTTTTGCGGTGATAAATTACCTACTTAACTCAGTGGTTAGAGTATTGCTTTCATACGGCAGGAGTCATTGGTTCAAATCCAATAGTAGGTAGAACTTATTAGATACCATTGCATTGACTCCGGTATCTAATAAGTTTTTCTACTCATCTTCCCTTTTTCGTTGTATCAGATTATACTTGATTGTCTTCAATTGGCAGAATCTAAATGTGGTGTATAATAAAGAACTTCTAAAAAACTTATTTTGATTATTTTGACGTATTGACTAGTAGGAAATAGCATTGGCAGCCTCTACTCGTGTCCTAGCTCGTCTGAGAGCTAGATTCGCTTCAATCACTTGTCTCTTACCCTCAGCTCTACTCAAGTTAGCTTCAGCTATTTCAAGAGCTTGTTGAGCTTCTTGTGGATCAATGTCAGTACTCATCTCCGCATCATTTCCTAAAATGGTGATCTCATTATTCCCTATTCTAGCAAAACCACCCATCAGAGCCACCGTTAACCATTGGTCGTTGAGGCGTATTCTCAAAAGACCTATATCTACAGCCGTGGCAATAGGGGCGTGGTTTGGTAATACACCAATTTTGCCACTATTTGTAGATAAAATGATTTCTTTCACTTCTGAATCCCAAATAATTCGATTAGGAGTCAGTACACAAAGATTTAAGGTCATTTCTTCAAATTGCTCTCCACTTCTAAGTTCATAGCTTTCGCGGTAGCTTCATCGATGTTACCCACCAAATAAAAGGCCTGCTCGGGCAGACCATCTAATTCTCCGGAAAGGATCAGTTGAAACCCCCTAATTGTTTCTGCAAGACCAACATATTTTCCTGGGGAACCAGTAAATACTTCTGCCACGAAGAAGGGTTGTGATAAGAAACGCTCAATTTTTCGTGCTCTTGCTACAGTTAAACGATCCTCCTCGGATAATTCATCCAACCCAAGAATTGCTATAATGTCCTGAAGTTCTTTGTAACGTTGTGAAGTTTGCTTAACTCTTTGCGCAGTTTCATAATGTTCCTCGCCAACGATCCGAGGTTGTAACATAGTTGACGTTGAATCTAAAGGATCTACTGCTGGATAAATACCTTTGGCAGCTAATCCTCTTGATAGTACGGTAGTAGCATCTAAATGTGCAAATGTAGTGGCAGGAGCAGGGTCGGTCAAATCGTCCGCAGGTACATAAACTGCTTGGATCGAAGTTATAGATCCCTCTTTGGTAGAAGTAATTCTTTCTTGCAAAGAACCCATTTCTGTACTAAGGGTAGGTTGATAACCCACTGCAGAAGGCATTCTCCCTAATAATGCGGATACTTCTGATCCTGCTTGGACAAAACGAAAGATATTGTCGATGAATAGAAGCACATCTTGTTCATTAACATCCCGGAAATATTCTGCCATAGTTAGGGCAGTCAAACCAACTCTCATACGAGCTCCCGGCGGTTCATTCATTTGACCATAGACTAAAGCTACTTTTGATTCTGCAAGATTTTTTTCATTAATTACTCCGGATTCTTTCATTTCCATGTAAAGATCATTTCCTTCACGAGTACGTTCTCCTACTCCGCCAAATACAGATACGCCCCCATGAGCTTTGGCAATGTTGTTGATCAATTCCATGATGAGTACTGTTTTACCTACTCCAGCTCCCCCAAATAGTCCGATTTTTCCTCCACGGCGATAAGGAGCTAAAAGATCTACCACTTTAATACCTGTTTCAAAGATTGATAATTTCGTATCTAACTGTATAAAGGCAGGCGCAGATCTATGAATAGGAGATGTTGTGCGAGTATCTACAGGACCTAAATTATCAACAGGCTCTCCAAGAACGTTGAAGATTCGCCCGAGAGTAGCTCCGCCGACTGGAACACTTAGAGGAGCTCCCGTGTCAATCACTTCCATTCCTCTCATCAGCCCATCTGTAGCACTCATAGCTACAGCTCTAACTCGATTATTTCCTAATAATTGTTGTACCTCGCAAGTCACATTAATTTGCCGACCGACAGTATTTCGACCCTTAACTACCAAAGCGTTATAAATATTAGGCATTTTGCCCGGGGGAAAAACGACATCCAGTACTGGGCCAATAATTTGAGCGATACACCCTAGGTTTTTTTCTTCAAGTGTGGAAACCGCAGGGCTAGAAGTAATAGGATTGATTCTCATAATTTTAATAAAGCGAAATATGTCGAAATCCTTTTTGGAATAATACCAAATCGAAAATAAATGTCCGATAGCAAGTTGATCAGTTAATTCAATAAGAGATAAATGGGGATAGCACTCGATTTAGTTGGTACCACCCAACCGAATCCGATTCACTCGTTTACTCATTCAATGAGTAAATTTTCAAGTTCAGCCAATCTTTTTTTTTTCATATAGATTTCCGTCTTTATCCGTCTTTATATTATACCCTTTCGTGGATGAATTATGCCTATTTTCACATCTAGGATTTACATATACAACATATATTACTGTCAAGAGGGAATTTTTCTCAGTATTTAGATTCAAAATAAGAAAGGGATCAATTCAATTATAAACCTGCAAAACAAAGATTAGGATTGGGTTGGGTTGCGCTATATATATCAAAGAGTATACAATAATGATGTATTTGGTGAATCAAATACATGGTCTAATAACAAACCATTTTAACATAACATTTTAATGAGTTGATAATATTAATTGAATATTGAATATTTTTTGAAAGATTTTTGTTAAAGGTTTCATTCATGCCTAATCCATATCGAGTAGACCTTGTTGTTGTGAGAATTCTTAATTCATGAGTTGTAGGGAGGGACTTATGTCACCACAAACAGAGACTAAAGCAAGTGTTGGATTTAAAGCTGGTGTTAAAGATTACAAATTGACTTATTATACTCCTGAGTACGAAAC